TTTGTTATAACCTTATAATAACACAAAATTTTTTATATTTTATAAATCGAATGCATATTTAGTTATATCTCAAAAAAGATATATCAATTTCTAATAGATTATCAAAGACTCTCATGATTCAATATATTGTTTCAATATATTATTCATTAAATACATGTATATTAGTTTATAATCGTTTCGTTCGCGAGGAGCTGGATGAGAAGAAAATCTCATGTCCAGTTCTGTAGTAGAGATGGAAGTAATAAAGAACCATCAACTATAACCCCAAAAGAACCCGATTCCGTAAACACCATAGGGGAAGAATGAAAGGAATATCTTATCGAGGTAATCATATTTGCTTCGGTAGATATGCCCTTCAAGCGCTTGAACCCGCTTGGATCACATCTAGACAAATAGAAGCAGGGCGACGAGCAATGACACGAAACGCACGCCGCGGCGGAAAAATATGGGTACGTATATTTCCAGACAAACCAATTACAGTAAGACCTACAGAAACACGTATGGGTTCAGGAAAAGGATCTCCTGAATATTGGGTAGCTGTCGTTAAACCAGGTAGAATACTTTATGAAATGAGCGGAGTACCAGAAAATATAGCCAGAAAAGCTATTGCAATAGCGGCATCCAAAATGCCTATACGAACTCAATTCATTATTTCAGGATAGGAATGTAGAACCAAAAGAAAGAGGTTTTTCGGATGAAAAAAAACAATTGCAGGTTTCTTTTTTTGTTTTGGATAAACAATATTTCTTTTTTTTTTTTACTTAGCCCTTTGCCTTTGCATTGAAAAAACAGATAAAAAACGATATGATTCAACCTCAAACCTATTTGAATGTAGCGGATAATAGCGGAGCCAGAAAATTGATGTGTATTCGAATCATAGGAGCTAGTAATCGACGATATGCTAAGATTGGTGATGTTGTTGTTGCTGTAATCAAGGAAGCAATACCAAATACACCGCTAGAAAGATCAGAAGTGATCAGAGCCGTAATTGTACGTACTTGTAAAGAACTCAAACGCGACAATGGTATGATAATACGATATGATGACAATGCTGCAGTTGTTATTGATCAAGAAAGAAATCCAAAAGGAACTCGAATTTTTGGCGCAATCGCCCGGGAATTAAGACAATTAAATTTCACTAAAATAGTTTCGTTAGCGCCTGAAGTATTGTAAGATGAAACTATAATAGAGCTTTTAGTATTTGAATTAAATTGATTAAATTAATTAGTAGATTTAGATTAATTAGGAGATTGTTTGTGTCTCACGTATATGCCTTTAATATTTCATAAATATTTAATAATTCAGAAAAAAAAAAGAGCATGTTGATTATATCAAAATTCGGGGACAACAAAAATCTTAGTTTCTTATGAGTAAAGACACTATTGCTAACATACTAACTTCTATACGAAATGCTGACATGAATAAAAAAAGAACAGTTCGAATACCATATACTAACATCACTGAAAACATTCTTAAAATCCTTTTACGAGAAGGTTTTATTGAAAACATGAGGAAACATCAGGAAAGCAACAATTTTTTTTTTGTTTTAACCCTACGACATAGAAGGAAAAGGAATAGGAAAGGACCAGATAAAACTGTTTTAAATTTAAAACGGATCAGTCGACCCGGTCTACGAATCTATTCTAACTATCAACGAATCCCAAGAATTTTAGGCGGGATGGGAATTGTAATTCTTTCTACTTCTCGGGGTATAATGACAGACAGAGAAGCTCGACGAGAAGGAATCGGTGGAGAAATTTTGTGCTATATATGGTAATCTTTTCGGATATTCGAATTATATATGTATATGGAACTTTCGTATTTGTGAAAAAAGAGAAAGGGTGGGTTTCTAATATTACACCTCGCACATTAGTTGATACCCTCAAGTGAACGAACAAAAAAAGATTCATTAAGGTTTAATTTCTGAATCACTTCCCAATGGTATTAGTGATTAGGTGATTTTCTCAATTTCAACATTCATTTCGTGGAGATACAATTCGAAATTCAAAATTTCAAGAAACTTATTTTCTTCAAATAAAGAGATTAAGAATTAAGTTAAGGAATGACAAATATGAAAATAAGGGCCTCCGTCCGTAAAATTTGTGAAAAATGTCGACTGATCCGTAGGCGAGGACGAATTATAGTAATTTGTTCCAACCCAAGACATAAACAAAGACAAGGATAAATAATTTTTAGAAAAAAAAGGGGGGGGGGGGAAGGAAACTCCATAAATCTAAAGGACCCAATATCCAACTAAATACTAAATAAAATAAAAATAAATAAAGGATCTGTTTTGACATCAAATGGATATATCCATATATCTCTGGCTTAGATTTATGAGATGACAAAATATGGCAAAACCTCTACCAAGAATTGGTTCACGTAAGAATAGACATATGGGTTCACGTAAAAATGTACGTAGAATACCAAAGGGAGTTATTCATGTCCAAGCAAGTTTCAACAATACTATTGTGACTGTTACAGATGTACGGGGGCGGGT